ACATATAGAGATCTTGCCTCTGCGTCTGCTGCTATTGATGTGTCCGCTCCCATTGACTCTTTTTGAGTAAGATCAGTAGGCGAGAAGCTCACATCCGGCTCCATAGAAGGAAAGATCAGAGTCATCTTATCTTGACTACTCCCTAGAAAACAGAACTCGTAACGATGCTTTGAATAGCAATCTTTCGTACCCCATTCAATAGACTTGCTGGGAAAGCTTAATAGAGTGACCAAGCTAAGACCTTAGACGAAGAGAGTGTCCAACCAATCACGACAAGCAGCCTTGCACTAAGCAAGTCGTAGTCCCTGTTTTTTTTCTCCTTCGATAGAGTTGGATTGGAAGAGTCAGCCTGCGGGGTAAGCCTTTTTCACGTGTGCGCATTATTTAAGATTAGTCTGTCTTTTCTGGAGTAAGAAATCCAATTCGAGCTAAGCTAAGTTTACTTAGCTTGGGTTTACTTTAGAGCTCCTTAGATATGGCTTACTCATATGATGCGTGGGAAGAAAGAGATGCGTGCCGGAGGTCGAAGCCTTCTATCAATCGCATGCAGGTCTATCATCTTTAGACAGTCGCATACTCGAGTGGATTGCCCTATGTATCAGACCTAGAACCGAATTTCCCAACAGGAGCTCTTGGTATACTACTAGGGATTAAAAATCCACCATAACATAAGGAGAGGAGGTAGAGCAATAGCTTGGGTTGACCCTCTTAATGAAGATCGATCTGGCAGAGGAGAAGTAGATCCATTCAAGTCCAAAGCAAGGTGGAAAGTCTCAATTCAATGCTGCGGTTGATGACCGTAGCAATAGTCAATGGCACTGGAGGGAAGCCGCTTTGAAGGTGGCTTCTGCTGTTGAAAGCCTATTCCAGTCCGTAGCCCTTTTGTTTACCTTACTCAAGATCCCTGAATCCGAATAGAATGAATGAGATATCCTTTCGTTTAAGAAGAACGAAAGAAGACGATTCCAATCTTAGAGTCTAAGGGACATTTCTTATTGTGGATTCTGTGCATCCATTCTAAGATCGTACATTCAATTAAGAATGAAGTATGTGAGTCTTTATTTAAAATTGAGATTAGAGCTCGCTCTATCAGTCCAATAGAAAGACAAGCCATACAGGGAAGCCATAGAGGCAAGTATAAGTGCAGTTCCTATTGAAAAAGATTTCGCAAATATGGACATTAGGGGATCCCGATTAAGATCTTGATATAGATATTGGCAGTTCAGTTCCTATAGCATCTGATTGTGGGCATCTTTATTCTAGTCTCCTGCTCGTACATTAACAAAGAAGGCAAGGAGCTCAAGGTCGTCCCCTATCACAGATGAAGTAAGACGTACAAGATGCATTTAAAAGGCCTGCCGTAGGTCATAGCCGGAGCTGATCTTTACCTTTGAAGTGGAGAGGAGCCGGAACGGATTTACTTTTCATTAGATCTCCCGATCAATCAGATATGCGATGGCCTGAAAAAGGCATTATTGAATCGAGCCTTTTCTTGTAGCTCTTTTTCTTGATTGAGATGATAGAGCGGATCTAGTAAGTAAGACTTACCTCGGTTAGCCTTGTTGCTGGTCAGCCTCTCACTTTGTTCGAGTAACTTCATACCTCGCTCTAGTGACAGGGTAAAGGAACGTAGTGTGCTGTCCTCTCCTTGTAAGTCGAGTGACTATGTACCAGTTATGGGCAGGTATGTAGTCGCTCATAGTTAGCTATGAGGAACGCAGTCACTCAATTTAAATATATGAGGCGCTAGCTACACTGACTATTTAAGCAAGAGGTCTTAATCGCTCCTCATACATAGTGTATGAGTGACTTCGTGCGAGTGGTTTCACTCCTGTTAGGGGCAGGGTTGAATCTAAATAGCTCTATATTGCGTTATCATACCTTTGATGATCATTATGTGGTGAATTTATTCCATATTCGAAGTGAAACGTTGTTTTATCAGTAAGAAGATCGCAGTCTGCTCGCTATCTGCGTCTCGTGTAAGGGCATAAGGATAGAAGTTACTCGAGTGAAAGGAGCGCCCCTTGCTTCTTCTCGCTCCGTGGGAAGATAATTTCTTTATACCGCCCTGACTTTACTGAAAGCTGATTGACCTATTATTTTATTGCCCCTGGGGCTGATGGGATTGATTGATTCTAAACCCGCTTCGGCGTTTTCCCACAGATCCGCCTTTTAGGGGTGCCATTAAGGCAATGAAATCGGTTTTTGTACGAAGAAAAGGAGGCATATGCAAGTGCTTCTCATCCTCTTAACTCTTAACCCGGCTTTTTACCTTTTCTTTTGGTGTCAAAGAAATTCTCATTACCGGGCGGAAGACTATAGTATATACTACACGTTACCTTAAGCCAGTGAATGGAATGTGGAGCAAGAGGTCTTTATAGGGCGCTTTATCTCAAGCAATGTTATAGTTCTCTTCAGGTCGCCTATCCTATGGGGCATGGGGCGATCGACGACTGAAAGGTCTTCTGCCTATCCCTTACACGCAGTGGCTATCCACGCCTTCTTTTGTGTACGCATTCAAATGTACAGGAAGGATGACCTGCTAGTGAAAGTGTTTAAGTCTCTCTTGAGTCTATAACATAGCCTTGGCGGTGCCCTGGTAGGCCTTCCTTGATCACGCGGTACGTACCAGAGGTCTCTCGTATACCTCTCCACCAAGGTCTCACTTGGGAACCAACCTTACAGGTAATCCCTAAGTCTGGGGTTTTATCAAGATATCTTGAGTCCTTAGGAGTGAAAAGGGATTTAGCCAAGTCTTCTTTCCCTGTTTTACCTCTAGAGCTGATGGCATTTACGCATTTAATGCGTTTTGTACGTGCTTATGGGGAAGAGTGGTCTCAAGGTACTTTGTGGACCAAGCTCACTCGATACGCCCTCTCCTTACAGTCCTTTCGCTTATATCTAGTGCCTTTCCAGTTAGGCCAGTTAGGCCCGTTAGGTCCTTTCATTTGAGAATTTATAATCGTTGAGCTCTATAGGACCTGCAAAAGCCTTTTCTCGTCATTATGTGGGTTCTTCCTAATTCAACGTTAAACGTTGTTTTTCTCAGTAAGAAGATCAAGATCATAGGCATAAGATCACTTAAGTAGAGCTCGACTCACTTACTATCCTTAGAAAGCCAAGCGTTGAAGCAATCAGTCAAGATCGTTCCTCATACACTAATGTATGAGTAACGACTTACGTACCTAGTCTTCTATATTTTATAGTCTGAGACTTCTTCCTCTCAGTCGAGTGACTTACGTACCTCTCGCTTCGTACCTTTTGGTATGTTTTCTTCTGTCATCCGTTAGTATTCTCTCTTTAGCCTGGCTTTGTACCTTTAGGTGGCTGGGCATGCCTTCTAGCTTTGGTCCAGGCCTTTTAAAGTAAAGGCTTGTCGCATGTGGGCTTTAAGCCTCTCCTTTCAGTCGAGTGACTAAACGTACCTTATCAAGCCAAGAACTCTTAACCGCTCGTATCCTATACCCATAGGCTACTCTCTTCTACGATAGTTGATTAAGCAATCTTGCTTCTAGTGCTAGCATATAATCTCTTCTATGTAAGGCACGTAGTCGCTCGAGTGAAAAGAAAACGAGAGGGGAGATATTTGAGATCTACGAAGACCTTTCACTCCGAAATCATTCATTCGTAGAAGTCTTCCAGACTGACTACCCCCAACCATTCCTTCCCTGCCTCTAGCAGCCCCGAATGGATAAGTAGTGGGTTCGTACAAGGTAGCATCATATGGGGAACCCTATTGCTTCTTTCTTCTGTCCCCGATATTCTAATGATCTGATCCGATTTTGCCTCTCAGCTAGCCCCGCTCCATCCTTCGGCCCTTCCCCTTTAGCCTAGCCCGTTGGATATCTTTCCCAGTACAATCCAATCTGCCTCGATAGAACAGAGCCTACTATCCACAAGCCAGTGGGCTACACCAAGTTTCGGGGCAGGAAACCTATTATCCTAAACCGTCTAAAAGACAAGTAGTTTTGTCATGTCAAAAGGGTATGGATGACTCATTTAGGAATCTAATCAACATGCGAGCTTTGTTGAAAAGTTTCGTATTATCCTAGATCTATCTTCCGATAGGCGAGAAGACTCGGTTACAGCATCCGACTAACCAACTATAGCTGACCCAGCTTGAAGGACAGGTTTAGATCCGCGAAATGTTGCATTGATTTAATCACTATATGTAATGCGATTGAAGCTTTTAGAGAATCTCGTAGCAATTGGTACTGTGTGAGAAGAAATCCCGGTAGCTAAGTGGGTACGCGGGCTTCTTTCACTTTCGTTTTGGAGAGAGCATTGTGGAGCAGCAAAAGGCATAAATAAGGGGAAGCGGCGGATTCCCCGGAAAAACGCCTTAAAATAGCGAAGGTTCTGGAGGAGCTTTCCACAAACCGTGATTCCTTGGTAAATGTAAATTCGGGGCAAAAGGCGGCCTACGAATTGATTATCGCCGTGCACGATTGGGAATAAAATCAAAGGAACTAGCGGACGTACCATGATACTTTATCATATCGTCGTTAGTTTGCTTTGGTGTGGCTTGTTTCAGGGAAGCTAATATTCTGTTTACGCAGCACTATACTATTATAGGAGGATCTCTAGCCCTGGGATTGAGGTATTCAACAAAACAAACATCCCTAGCCTAAGAGCCTGTAGTCCTACTCACAACCAGCTTAAAAGTAATTATTGCCGTTGCTAGTATAACACCAGATATGTAAAGCGCTACTTTACTACTATCTTGATGTTCAGGTGCCGCAATGGCTGCTTCATTAGATGATTGTTCCTCCGCCGGCTCTGAGGCCGCAGATTGGAGTACTTGTGCAGCCGTATTGCCATCAACGACTCCTGTGCTGGAGCCACCTATATGTTGATCCACGGGACCAGTAAATGGATTAATTATATCAATTAATTCTTTACTATTTATAGTACTTAGAAGAGGGTCTGAACTTATACCTGCTTTCCAGGCAAAATAACCTATTATAAATGAAGGTAGGATTGGGTTAAAAAAAATACCACTTAGATGTAAATGGAATAATTCCCCCCTGCTTAGTTGACCTAGGGTGGCCCTTACGCGGGCTAATGAATTTTTAGATGGCTGTGGCCTATCCTTAAGAGGATGGAATTTGTATATAGGCAAAGGAGAGGCCTTAGGCAATTCACTTATATGCGTATTGTGAATTACACGAGGGCCACTAGCAGGAGGATTCAAAAGCTTATCATGTAAAAGAAATTGATTAACTATTCGCTCTCTAGAATAGTACTTTATGAGCTATTTCCGTAGGATCAGTAAATGGTGGCGTTTTTAATACAAGCACAGGATCAGAAGGAGTGGTAGGAGGGGGAGACAAGAGTGGAGCAAGAAGTGGATTCCTATCTGGCACTCTTAGACCGCTACTCCTTATGTTGAGTGATGGGCAACTCCTCCAATATGGCATATTGGGATGAGTATTCGACGGAAGTCGAATTATTGAACTACTATATACCTTTCCAGGCCCCGTTTGGGGTATATCAATATTAGATTTTGTATTCTTATGAGTAAGAGAATATATTTTATTATAGAAAGATGAAATCATAAGAGAATCGATCTGTTATCCAATATATTTATTTTTAATTTATTATCTTAACATGCGCTAAGTTACATACGGGAGTACCTCGAACACCACCTTCAGTAGGCATGTTAGGGGAGGAGCCCCTTAGAACAGCATACTTCTGGAAAGATCAGACAAAGACAGCACAATATCATATATTGATATATACACCATCCTGCGATACGGATTCGCAAAGGGCAATACTTAAGATGATAGCAGCCATGTAAACTGCAAAAGCTTTGACAACATGTCTTTGTGGAGAATTTATTTTAAGTGGATCAAAAACAAGTTCATCCTTTTTTAAGAGCACTTGTAACTCACTATTCAGTGGTTCACCACAATTACATGGACTTTTGACATGAGGATGTGTGCTACAGACCCCCTCAATAAAGGTCTCCTTAGCAACCTTTAAAAGGAATCCTAAATCAACAGATGATATGGCAGCTGGTTTTAAGGCCAAAGGCATAGGGGCAACCATACACCAAAGACCCAAACCGAGTAAAAGACAGGTAACAACTACGAAGCGAGTGTCTTTCCTGTACGCATGTCGTAATGCTTCCCTAACGCCAAATGCATTGATTCTAGATGTATCTTTTAATATATCAGATAGACCCTGCGATCGAAGCCAGGGAGTCCGTTCACCTTGAATCTGAGGAAGACTCCTAGTGGGAATCCATGGCCCAAATGTATAGATAGCACCAGATCTATGGCGAACATGACGGACTCCGTGTTCTCCTAAATGGTAAAGGGTCGCAAGACTATCTGCACGATCATGGGGACGATTATGATTCATAGGAGTCTCATACCGAACCCATAATGGCGGAATACTTCTACCATCTAAAGCAGAACTGGAACGATCATGAATAGGACGCGCTATAGGCATATTATGGGTAAGCTTGAGAAATACAGGTAACATAACGGGACGGAACTGATATACATACCCCTCATTTTGCCCTAAACAAGATTGAATTCATAAGGATCAAACTCTACGAGAACTTCATTAGATGGCCAAACGCTGGTCGCCTATCCTTTTTCAGGTAGACTGCAAAGATGGGGGTGAAACCAACTCTGCGATCACAATCGTTCAGTAGGCCTTCAACTGACTAAGTAAGTCTTAGTGCTATTCGAACACAGGTTGTTTGAACTAAGCACTGTATATATACAATGCTACAATTAAATGTAAATTAATACTGTTCTAAGAATGAACACTGACTTTCATTAGGAATTGAATTAGAAAAGTCTATTCTCTTTATATCGCTTTTGTTCGTGTTGTTTAGCTGCTGGTTGGAATGCTTAATTGCTAATATTTATTTATTTGAATGGTAAGTCTATTGCGAATAGCAAACTGATATCCTATCTTTCTTTTATCATCTTTTTTACATAAATTTCTACCTGATTGTCCAGGGTAACGAACAAGGGGGCCTAGGCCGTGAAGGCAAAGTAGGGCAAGGCAAGCATTCCAGCTTGCTTCAGTCAGAAAGTCAGAGAATCAACTCCTATCGAATCCGATCTTCTTAGTTTAACGAGGTATCAGTGAGCCAAGGTGCGGGGCGGTTCAAAGATTACCAATGAATCAATCATTCCAGTGAGTGAGTCAAGGTGAAGTAAGAAAGTGAACGAAGTAGATGGAAGAGAATCGGCAAGAGAAGAGGAGCGCTTAGCTTTGATTTGAGAAGACTTGATATCATAGGAAGGAAAAATCTATAATAATATCAGGAAATGGAGGGGTACAAAGCATAAATGGCTTAACTGTTGCCTTTTTCAACCAGGATGGAACTTGAAGCTGTCTCTGCAATATTGGTTCAGGGTCCTAGAAAGATACTCCATAGCTAGGACAATGTCTTCCACTCATGCCTCAGAGGGCATTGATCCAGAAAGTCGGCTGGCTGCCGAGACTGCGGAGATCGCTTGGATAGGTTTAGGAGCCCTTTTCATTTCGGTATCTATCTAAGATAAAGTGAAATGGGTGGCCCTTAGAAACTTGCCTTGCCCCCTCACTGCCTTCCCCTTCCTCCTCTTATCTTAGTGAGATTATTCACTAAAAAATGGATTATCATCATCTATGGATTGAAATAGGCATCCAGCATCGCCCATATCTTAGGTGGATGAGGCAACTCAGCGGGTCACGTATCGTGTGCGCCGAAGAACGAATTGGTGTTTCAGCGGCGAAATCAAATATGTCCCCGCCCCCAAGGGATGCTCGCTAAAGTCCTCATTTTCCCCGATGTCAGAAATTGATCGTCGATCCGGGATTACAAAAACCCTTTATAAGGCCGCTTTGTCCTAATCAAAACGCGTTTCAAATCGGTCGAGGGGTTCCGGGTACCTCCGGAGTCTAGAACGGGCATTCAATCGATTGTTTGTCTAAAGACTTGACTTGAGGCTTTCCTTAATGCGCACTCGTAGAACCGAACTCAATCCATAGCTAAGTCAAGCCGACAGGATATCTTCTTACCGCTTCCGTAACCGCGGAGATGTCCAACAAGTCTAGTCTGTGCGTGCTTTCCTCGATGCCGGGCCGGGATTCAAACCGGTTTCAAAACCCTCTGTCTGGCCTTTTTCCTTAAAGCAAAATGCGTTGAAACTTGATCAATGGGCCAGAACTCAAGGTTTTTTCTAATCCGATCGGCATCTGAGAAAGTTTCGCTAATGCGCGCTCATTAACTCAATCCAGGAACTCCTCGAGACATGATTGGCAACAACAATCTATTCGATGAGATGCAGCTTTGGCAAGCATTCCAGCTTGCCCTACTTGAACTAACAACCATAAAGCAGAGACCGAGAGATGAATTAGTACCACAGACGGGCTACTAAGGCAGAGAGAAGAGAGGAAGCACCGCCCCTTCATCCTAGGTAGGTTCGAAAGAGAAAACGGATGAATGGGGGACTCTTGCGACCTAGGTATTGAAGGAGATGTTTCGATCACTCTTTACTTAAGCTAGGAGGCTTAGTGAAAAGGAAAGCAAAAGCCCGGTCTTAGAAATCGATTGGTATATTGGCAACCAACTCAGGAGTAGTTCCGTCGGAGATCGCAGTCTCAATCCTAAAGTGAACAGAGGATTTGGCGCAGCTTGGCCAAAGAACGTATAGATTAGTTCGAGTAGAGGGGAAAAGCCTTTCTGATGCAAATATTGGTCTGACCACAAATAATGGATGAATCAAGAGACCGAAAGATTTCAGACTTGGAGGATCGGCTCCGAACCATTGAGGGGGCGAAGCATTTAGGCCCTGTTTTACCTACTGAGATTTGTCTGGTACCGGATTTGGTTGTATCTAAGGATTTCAGGGTACCAGACTTTGAAAAGTATAATGGGACCTCGTGCCCTCGAGCTCACCTGGTAAAGTATGTGCACAAGATGGCTGAGGTTGCTCATGACGATAAGCTATTAATCCACTTCTTCCAAGACAGTCTGATAGGGGCTTCTGCTGATTGGTACGGACGTCAAAACAAGGAAACAGTCAAAACTTGGAAAGACCTGGCGGAGGCGTTTTTGGATCAGTATAGCTTCAATATAGCACGGGCTCCGGATCGCACAGATTTGCGGAACATGGAGAAGAAGAACAGCGAAACGTTCAAGGAATACGCTCAGCGCTGGCGAGTACTGGCTTCGCAAATTCATCCCCCTTTGTCGGAAAAAGAAATGGCTTCCTTCTTCATAGATACCTTGAAACCTCCGTACCTTGGGTTCTTTGTGGGAAGTGCGACCACCAACTTCGCTGACCTGGTAACTATCGGAGAAAGGGTGGAGCAATGTATAAAAAAAGGGTTGCTATCCGAGCCAGCTCCATTAGCAAGCTATGGGAAGAAAAGTGCTAGTGCTGGTAAAAAGACGGATGGGGACGTTCATGTCATTGCCCCTGCAAGCTATTCTAGTTCTACCCCCCAAGGGTATCGACTATCGCGGGCGTCCTACCCCGCCAATCCAAGTTATGCTGCACCAAGGAATGTCATGGCCACTACAATACCGACATACACCCTACCCCCTCCGCAACAACACTCGCCTAATCAACTCCCGCCAGCCCCGCCCGCTAGTCCTCCCAAGTGGCAATGGTGCAGAGATTCCTCTCAATATCGCCGTACGCGAAAAAGCATGGCATCGCCCGAAAAGTACATGGTGGCAGTGTTGATCTATCTTAGCATTCTCATCTTCCAACTTTATTTGAAGTATTGCTCCACCTGCCACAAGAAGTTGTCTAACTCCTTAGCGTCCCTTGCACCGTTGTAGCATTTGGTTGGGCTCGCGGATCTTCACTTTTGGCACCTCCCTTGGTGCCGGCCCATTATTGGCCACCGCCTTCTCTAGCAGCACAACGATCTTGGCTTGTTGCTCCGCAATTTCGGCAGTCATGGTAGCCACTACCTCGGCCGTTTGGGCCTTGAGCACCTCCGCTGTGCTCGCCATGTCGCTCTCCAAATCCTTGATTACTTCGGTCATCTCATCTTGATGCCCCTCAAGTGTCTCTACGACCACTTATAGCTGGAACTTAAAGTACAGACTCTCTAAGCAAAGCCACTTGCCGGACCAATGATCACCCATTTTGAAAGCAATCCATGCATATTTAAGAGGCCCGAGTAATAGGCTGAGAGAGGAGAGACTGTATTTGGCGAACCTTTTTCCCCAGTCAACATTTTCTTCCTTTCCCACCCCAAGGACGCCTTCGACACCAGCAAGATGTGACAACACCCCAGGTGCATTATTAACCGGAACAGTGATGTAGGCAAATCTTTCATCTCTTAATAGAAGAGGTGCAAACAAGCAATAAAGTGATCAACCTTCCCTTTCGGCCTGAACAGGCTAGGAATATGCTGCTCACAACTTTGCTCGTGTCCACTATACATAAGGCAAGGCCAGTTGTCAAGTCAGTGACCCCCTTGAAAGCCAGCTCTTCGACCATGCTATGACTAGGGAAATATCCTTACCTTTAGTACCCTACCCCTTAGCCTTTCGCTTTCTGCCCTAGGTTGTGAAACCAACAGGGTTTGCGTTATTTCATAGGGTTTTTCAGATGAAGCAGGTAACATATGGAAGATACAGCGCGTGGATCTGTTCAAAAGAAGTCCTAAGAGATTCACTTAGCATAGTATGCCTCGACCGGAAGACATCTTTCCCACAGTGCAGTGATTAAAGAGAAGGTGATCTCTAATCGCAGCCGCTGGCTGCTTTTGCTGTCCCCCTTGTTATACCTAAAATATAAGCGGAAATAGGGCTTGAGGATGACTTCCCTCATCGACCATCGACAGGCGACTTTTTCTCAATCCTTAACACCCCAAGATTACCGAAGTACCAGAGTGTGACATAAGCTTACATTATTCGTCTTATCTGAAGCTTGAGCAGGAAACGAAGGTAATACCAGGAAATAGTCAAGGAAAGTAGCTAAGGTAAGATCCCACTCTTATAGCCGAGGGTAAATCCTGTAGCTTCTGCTAGCCTAAGTAGCTCTTAGCCAGTGTTGTTCCCAGCATCGATGAACCCGCCCACGATCCGGTAGCACTCCGAATATCTACCCTTCCTCGCTTCGAAGTCCCGATTAGAGAGGAGGGATAAAGTAGCTAGAGTACGGTTTCTGCTTTCCGCCTAGCCGGTAGCTTAACTAACTAACCAACCCTTTCTTCCTTTGAAGGAGCAGCTAAGAAAGTAGCTCTTAGAACGAGGGATAACTCTCAGGAGTGGCAAGATAAATAAGGAAGTTTCCCTGGTGAAAGCAAAAAACCTTACTTCGCTCCTCACCACTCTTTACTCTTTTCTTTCCCGCCTAACTGAGAAATCCCTTCCTTCGCGCCTGTACTCCAACTTGGTCCTCAAATGCCTGGTTCTGGACTCCATCCTTCTCGTATGAACTGCCCAAACAACGCTCGGGATGACAGACACACTTCGGACGGAGATGCTTTTTGTACGAGATCTATTGGTTCAGAAAAAGAGCTACTAAAAGGTAAACGTTTTCCCCGATCCCAGATCAAGAACAAAGTCCTAAACAAAGTCTTTCTCCTCACCGACAAAGCAGAGTGCTAATCCCGATCAAAACAAGTCTGACCTCGAAGATGCTATATATATAAGATTAAGTGTGGATCTATTCCAATAGTTTCTGGTAAGCCTGATAGAGCACAGTTGGTAATAAGGCGAAGCCGTGCCTGAAAGTGAGTTCCTTGTTTTTCTGTTCTTTCTTCCCTATGTGCCCCTTGCGTATAAAGAGAACCTTCTCCACGCTTAAGTAGCTAAGACGCGGGGGAAAGCATCAGGAGAAGTGGGAGATGGTCTGTTTAACTGAATGACCCGTCTGTCTACCTGTAGCTTCATCCTGTAAGGGAGTCTTCGACTTCGAGTACACCTACACCTGGGTGGTTCATATCCTATTTCTATCTATTGAAAGAGAGAGTGGTACTTTCATCCATGACCGGGTGGGTATGGTCTCTCTTCCCGAGCATCTTCTTCCTTCATGAAAGACAGGGCAAACCAATCTATCATACAGATCTGGCTAAACCTGGTATCCATTGAAAGAAAATCCTTGCTGTATTGCCCTTTTTTTTTGCAAGGTCAAGACCACAAAAACCAAGGGCATGGGGAGGATGATACTGAGTCTTCCGTCGCCTCTACCAATATGGTCAAAATTGATGAAAAGTCTTCTCGATTATCATGTTTGCTTTTGCGAAGACCGATTCTTGAGCTTCCGATGTTCCTAAAGAGCTAAAGGTGATGTGGTACTTTAGATAAGGATACCCTAGAAAATATGAGTAAAAAGAATCCTGGCGAAGACAAGGTCTAAGTGTTTTGGGGTGATAGAGTTGAGGTTGAAAATGAAGCTACTGATGTAAACCAGAGCTCTGGTGATTCAGATTTGGCATTTAGAAAGCAGATAGAGGAATTCAAGGCTTCGATTAAAGGCCTTTAAGTAAGAACGAAGCGTCTATTTTGAGATTACCTTACTGGGAAATTTACCCACAGTACGTCCATCTGACTCCCCTTTTACAATAGGTTTAATAACATTCATATAGATGAACTCGTTGATGATTGAAAGTGGAGGGCCCATATTACGAAAGGCGCCGCTATAAATACATGGTATATAACCGCTATATTGAGCTGTAGTTATAAAGTTGTCGTGTACTGTGTATATAGGCGCACCGAAAGAAAGCATATTTTCTACTACACTCATTGCAATAGAGGCATCCCTCTGATGGATGAAGTTTACGAAGGTAGATATTTCAGTCTTCCTACGATCTCTCTTAGAAGAAGAAACTCTGAGAGTCACCCGACGCCTCTTCTTATGAAGTCTATCATAAACCCATATATTTATGGCCTCCATTATCATATAATCCTGTACCGTGGTAAAGTAAGGGACTCTATAGAAAACAGGCCTATCCCTAGCAGACGCGATCCAGCCTATATGGCGGATCAACCGGATCAGGCATTCCATGCCCTGATATTTCGTCCTCCAGAACTTAAAGCAGACAGAGGCTACATCGAAGCATTCCTTATGAGTGATGAAGTGAGAGAGATGGTCTTTTAGATCGCTGGCCGTGCTCATTAAAGTTTTGCCATAGATAATAGGCATAAAGATACCTTTGACTAGCTTACGAGTGAGGAGATTGCAAACTATCGTTGATAGATTATTCCCCAGTTCTGCTTTCATGAACTCCTTGAGCTCTTCGAGGATAAAAGAATAAACATCTTGGATTGTTCCATCCGAAGATGGGATGAGATTCGTTCTCTTAGCCAGGGTTTCATCCAACAAAAAGTAACTCATGATCTGATATGCACTCGCTGAGGCGTCTTGGACAATAGGGATGACGTTCAATTTTTTAGCGTTGAATCCCATTATATTGCCGAGGAACTGAAAGGGGCGTTTAGCCTCCCGAGCGTACACGAAAGGATTAGAATAGATCTCGTTTATGTTCTTCCATAACCAATCAAATCCCTCATCGACAGAGACGAAAGACTTGTAATGGAAGGTTGCTGCTTTGATAGATGTATTGCTAATATCGTCCATTGATACGTTAATATTGTACATTGATTTGCAATCCGCAAAGACGATCAGGCTTCTTGCTAGATCACGCTCGTGGAAATGCAAGACCCCACTGCGGTAGATTCGACCACGGAAGTCAAGAAAGGCTGGGAGATAGAAATTATAGCCTTCGTAGGCCGAGGCAAGGGTTAGGATAAAGGACTCACTACGAGCACGCTGTATGCGCTTTAATAAGGTTTGAAACAAAGAAGGGAAGGTTGTTACATTCCTAATAGATTCATCCTCATCGTAAGATTTTCTTAGTATATCGGACGCTTTTTTCTGATTTAAGGACGCTAGGAACCTAGGCATGAGAAGACCTTTTGATTCTAAGCTATCCCCATTATTCTGAATGAAGGACAACATTTCACTGTTGATATTTAAAGGCTTCGACTGAAGCAGGTTCATAACAGTTAACAATGACTGGTAGGCGTCTCCCATATATATATTAAAATGGCTATACTCATGGGAAGATAAAAGACGGTAGCGATGGTAGATATCTCCTGTTGGCTGGCTTAAGTAAGCACCATAAAGATCAGATGGGGTAGAAGGCTTATTTTCAGATTTGGAAGTGGTCCAAGGCTTAGGTACGCATACCATTGGTAGGTTTAGCTTGATAGGAAGGATTGATAAATCAAAGTTACAAACAACATACAGATTGAGTGGAGGGAAATATTTACCTTTTACCGATTGTCCAGGATAGGATAAGAATTTCTTGGCCCGTCTTTATAATTAGTACGTTCTATGGCCTTAACTTAAGGCGAAGCCTTCTTTGCCCATCATTTTGTTAATTAGAACTGCGTTATTCGCCTTACTTTATATTATAGTAAAGGCTTGGGGTTCTTGGCCTTACTTTATAGTATAGAAGAAGTTGTTTTAGACAACTATAAATTTCATATTGCTTCTTCGATGTGGTACACATATCTATACTGTATTGCAGAGACGAGCTGGCTAGATTCTTATCGAGAAATTTCGTATGGAAAGAGAAAGAGATTCGTATTGCGCTTATTTGCTTGATCATTGGCGCGCTAAATATTATTTTTTACTTTTCTTCTCATTGCTCTATCTCCGATAGCATGAAGCCGATAATGAAGAAAGAGATATAGAAAGTGTCAAGTGAACCGCCCTTTAGAAAGAGGCTTAAGTCATCGGTTCGAATCCGAAGAAGGGCTTAGTTCAAATAGGATTCGTTCAAAGAGAACCCTTCCACGACAACAACGATCACTCACGGAACACTATCTATATCTGGTTTTTCGCAAAGGGTCGTCTTTACCTTTACAAATTTATACGCGTCAGCGAGAAAAGGTCAGCATATAGACATCATCTTGATGGAAATTCCAACGGAGATGATTAATAATCTAGCTCGGGCTTCCTTAGTTTTCTTATTTAGTTAGATGGTAAAAATATAATCAATGGATGAACGCTTAACGCCCCCTTAGCGGCCAGCTGCTTCAGATTCATCGAATTCCCTCCCCTCCCCCTTTGCTGAAAGCACTTCCTATAGCGAACCAAGCAAGGAACATCACGAGTAGGCTGGTACCAATTTCTCCACATCAGCAGCAACATAGGCATCTGAATCTTAAGTAGGAAATTCCTTCATCTCAGATGATGTGGGTAAGGTACACAAATTTCTTTCAATTTCCAGGTAAAATGAGCGGAGACGAGTTTGAGTTTATCAGCACACCCCCCCCCGTAGTCGGTTCTCTCGGAAAAAGTTGGGTCGAAACTGAGCTTGTAGAAAGATTCCGTTGATTTTCGGGCTGGCCCTTGCCTATGGAAAGAATGGTGTCTCAGAAAGTTGTTGAATGCCTCAACTTCGGATGATGACTAGCTAGGATTAGGATCAAAACACCATTTAAGGCACATTTTAACCTAATTAACTGAAGCAGACGCAGGATCCGAAGTCTTCGACTCAGGCTCAGACGAACCGAGAGTCCTGTCTATCCTTAGTCACAGCGAAAGACTTATACTTTTGAGCTATACCTCTGCCCATAAAAACAGAACTTTTGGATCTCCAAATGCACCACCCACTATCGGATGGACTTATTGCTCAGTTTCGTGGTGAAATTCCACTTCCCTTTTTCATAGCTATTATGGAGGAACCGCTGCCCTCACTCAATTCTAATCTCGAAATCTTTACCCGATCTGGAAATGCTTATCTTATATGGCACCATAGGTCTTAGTTTCGTTTCCTATATGCGCTTTCGTTCCATCCGACTTCAAGAACTTGTAGGGGGCCACCCACCCTTTCCCCTTTACCCTCTCACTCCCTAAGGAATGAAAGGCCACATCTAACTTTTCCCAAACCACTGGAATACGAATGAGATCTATAATTACACCATATAATAGTACATGGCTTTTCTTCTCGAACCCACCTCCTCCAAATAAATTGCACCTACATAAATTGCTCAAGTAATTCAACAACTTGTTGAAATTCGGCACTTTGGGGACCCAATTCCGAAAGATTTCGATATATAGGAAGAAGGTGCTCCAAGGACCTTGAATTGTTATGAACGTAGATGCCAATTTGTGAAAAGGTGAGTCCAGGCGGAAGAGAAAAGTGATCACCATAAAAACGAAGTACTAATTCGTGAATTCTTCTTTAAATCTGCGATTGGGCCGTATCAAAACAAATGTCCCAAAGCCGATTTTCCATTTCCATGTCGGTCATCCCCTCGTGCGAAATGCCCGATACGTTATAAGAACGATGAGCGGACTAGCCGCAACGCCAATTATATGAATGAGCTGAGAAGTGATTTCGGTAAGAACAGATGATAGTAATTCGGTCATGGATCTTGTTTCCAGGGTGGCAATTCTTGTTCCCTCTTCTTTTTACCCTTTAATGGGGGGGGCCGCCTTGCGCAGCTTTAGAAAGGAGAGATTTTCAGAAAGTCACTCTCTCCAACCTTTTCTATCTATCCTTAGAAGTTGGGCGAGAGAAAGTCAATATGATATTTGCGTTGGTTTTTCCAACGAAACTAAGCACTTTTTTTTTCTTTATCATTCGGAAGGCTCAGTCCCACACTCTGACTTCAATGATGGGAACAACCTCCGCACTCCGGCGCTCCAATGAACAACAGTTCTCCGCCTTACTTTATTTAGAATAGTGGTCGATCCCTCGGGAGTTACATTCGGAACTAAATGTTATGTTCACGCGGTGATATTATATCTTTCCAAAAGTACTACCCTGTACGTAGTCTATGTCTGGGGAGCATACTTGACAGAAGATAGACACAGGCGGTAGAGAGGTCCCCCACTTCGATTCCCGCCCCGTTAGCATCTCCGATCCGAGATAAGGGATTAGTCCGTTAGGTCTTTTCGGTCCGGAGCCGGCCGGTAATGGACCTACTTACCTTGCTTGTGGACCAGCTGCAGAGCTAACCCTTGTTCTATTGGTTTGGTGGTTGCTACCAAGACGATTTCTTTATGCCCATCAAAGGACCTCGAGATGCTAATCCACGAAAAACGATACGAGAAATTCGAAAGAACTCATATACGGAACGAGGGCGACCCGTGGAAATACATCGGTTTCTTACTCGTGCAAAGGAACTATTTCTTGGCAACTTGGACAACTTATAACGAAGTTTGTCCCGCATATCACTAGGAAGATCGGAATCTTTACAAAAGGCTTTATAAAGCTTTCGTCTCAATTCATATTTAGCCGCGAGCAATCTACGTTTGTGATCTCGTATATTTCGCTTCTCCGACATCTCTTACTGAGTTTCCCCCTCATCTTTTTGCAAAAAGCCGCTCCACGGTGGTAAAGTCTCATCTTGTGTGTTGGCCGAAGTGACAATAGTCACATTGAACCCTCGAATATGTTCGAAGATCTCGAAATGATCTTCCAGTTCCGGGGAGAATTCGCAAAACTCCGTTTCCATCGAGAATTGAATGGAGTTTTCCCGTATTTCGACCGGAGAATCTAACAGAGACATTACTGTCGAGATTCTGACCGAAAAATTAGACATTCCACGCCCTCGCAGAGTGCTTTGTCGTGCTAGGTCACTGACATATCCTTTGTCTTTATTTGACCCCAAGAATGGATTGGATCGAAACGACTTTCCTGTCGAACCCCTTTGTGTCTGTATGAATTTCTGACCGCGCGGAATCTCCATAGCCAATTTTCCATTTTTTATTATGAAATCATAGGGTGCCTTGGGTACTACTCTTATTTCAAACGATCCAGGAACTTCCATAACGTTGGCGTGATTCGGTTTGAGCAACGGATCCTGACGTGATACATCTTCGTAATGAAAATAGAGTGGAAACATGAGTTGGCTTTTACATAAAGTATCTATAGAATGAGCACTGTTAACTATCTGCTTCAAAAAGATAGTTGGTTGAATGAAAGAAAAAAACAAAAAAACGAAGAACGAATCTCTAATCTAAAAAGATATGAGAGTTCCGGACGGCTTGGAGAATTCGGCGATATGGAACGCTTTGCCGTGTACCCAAATTGAAAATTTGGGTCATATAACCCGCGTAAGCGTCTTCACTAAGCGCACGTCCATTCGGGTAGAAAATAAAGCCTCGGATCAAATGTCGTTTTTCAACGACAACTTGAGGATCATACCCGTCCGCCACAAGTGCAGCTTCTATGTCTCTTTCTATTTGGAGCTGCCGCTGGAGGAAGGAGCCGAGGATTTGCTCGTTATAAGCTACACCCCACCAATTCACCCTCAAGCGAGCAGCAAGCTCTGCTCGCCGGGTGTTGTCATCCAGTAAAGGCGGGTGAAGCTCGGGAATCACAGGCGCTTGATTCACGCTCGCTTCACTGGATTCGCCCGAAGAGGGCATCGGTTCCAACAAGACACCTTCCTCGAAACTTCTCCAGCCCGAGGTCGATGCGCCTGAAGGAACGTTGGCGGGTTGCTCCGCTGCAGGATTGGCAGCAGGTTGACCTCCTGCTGGATCCTGCATGTGCAAGGCAGACTCCCCCAGGCCCGAAACCAGACCAAGAAGGAGAATCAAGAGACCGCCCCATTCCCAAGCAAGAAGCCTAGTAAAGATGAAGCAGAACGATCTGAAAAGGACCATGGATTTGAGTTTTACCCAAATAAGACTCCAATCCAAGCCAAAGAAATCGCAAAAGGTGAATATGATCCCAAGTAATAAGACAACTGTCGAGATTCTGACCAAAAAATTAGAAAAAATCGAAATCGGATTTCCCATATGCGCCTTATTTTGACTTTTTCTCCTTTTTTCTTCCCGCTTTAATATTTGTTCTCGAAAGTCTTCGTTTCCGTGTAAAAGCAAACTCTCCAAATTTATGACCAACTTTTCCTTCAGTGATCTTACAACGAACAGGAGTTTTTCCATTGTAAATTCGTACGGAGCAATTAACGAATTCCGGCAAAATAGAAGATCTACGTGACCAAATTTTCCTGTTCAAAAGAAGATCTGTCTTCTTCTTCATTCTCAACAGGAATGCATCAACAAAACTGCCCTTCCATATAGATCGTCGTGGCATGAACTCAGAATTTCTTCGCTTCGATTCCGCCCCTACTTCTATTAAAGCTAGCTTCTCCTCCTCCTCCTTCTCCTCCTTCATCGTCGTTGGTCCTTTGTTCTTCGCTTTGAAAGAGACCGACTATAGATCTCTTTCTCTTACGCAATTTTCAGTGCTTCGATGAGGACTTCGGGCATGGCTAGCTCCCCTTCTGACTTACTGAACCGAACCATCGTTGCCTCAGTCTGAGCTCCCTAGATCAGTTAGTCATTCGCATTCAGTAGTGAAGGAAGAACGCTTTGGGCACTGGACACATTGGTCAGCTGCTCTTCTCAGCCCAGATCTGTGGGCTAGCTTGGCAATTCAGAATTGGTGGGATTAGGTTTAGGTATGCATGTACAGACAAAGTAAAGTAAAAACAGGACTAAGAATAGATCAAATTTAATTTGATGTGGTAAGCATATAGCTAGCGTTCTCGATTCCTTTCATAGTCTCGGTCTATAGCTTGCCCTATGGGCTCTCTCTACAAAATAGGAATAGAATAGCAGGTCCTTGTTCAGAAACCAGGGGAAGGGAGAACTAAGCGCCTTTCGTTCTTTCTCTACGCTAATATCTAAATACTCCACAATCTCAATTTGAAATAGGGGAACCCTCTGGGTATCAAGCTAAAATCTCAGATCGATAGTGCATTCCCCATCAATTCTGGTCTTCTCTCGCCAATCGTGTCAGTGCAGTCTGACTCGTATCGAAAGCTTATCTTATATATATCATTTATCATTTCGGTTAAGTACATGCTTGATTCGCTGTTGGTTGGTCTTGATCCTTTCCCATCGGCCGTAGATTTTAGGCAAGCTGTAACCCGGATAGTTAATAGTTAGCATTAAAAGCTGATGTGATAACACCTTATTCTGTCAGAGACGGATCTTGTGCTATCGATGAGAACGCGGTCAAAGCAAATCTCACGTGAGTGATCCAAATTCTTAGGGTCAGCTTCACTTCAGAGCACCCCCTACAAGCCTCTTCCCCTTTGGGAAAATATTGGGAGCAAAGGACTTGCCTGTTGATGATTAGTTAATAAGATCGTAACTATAAAAAGATTAATGAATTCCATAAAACATGGGCATTGATTCATACTGTAACGATGGCTACATACGGGGGAAATGGCAGGGACGGCCTCTGAGTCAACTTTTATTTTTCATGGGAGCGTAATGGTCGTATTTCGCACATAGGGGCGAAGGATCTGGCCCTACCAAAGCAAAGGCTGACTTAAGACCACCAATCGATATGAAGAAAGTGTAGGCTAGTCGCTTGAAAGCAACTTTTAACCGTCTATTCCACTATTTCTATCTCTCTTTCAATAAATAGATTTTCATTTTTGGAACTGGAACTTGCTTTGTCTCCAGCATTGCACCTAAGGGCTTAAACGGCCAATTGAGAATTCACTCCTTCTCCGCGGCTTTCCTTCCCTGACCAGGGACTTCTATTCGTTTTTGTTGATGAGAACGGTGGAAGCAACTACGTTAGCAATCAAGAATAACTGTAAGCTCGAAAGGAGCGGTCAAGGGAATCTGTATTCCTTGTCTGAGGTTCCCATCTTTCAGTCTCTTGTTCCATGGATGTTTCTGTCCCATTTTATTTTATTCTTTATTGGTTGGTTGCGCCGGATTAGCAAAACAGAAAACAAAGAATGAATTACTAAAGCATCTTTGCCCTAACTCTAGAGGTTCAATTGAAAAAGTGAGGTGCAGATGGAATTAATGTAAACACGCCCCACTACCAGAAAGAGGGGGTAAGTTCCCACCCTATGGTCAATCGTCTTCCCCCCGTTTCAAGCTACAGTAAAGTCTCAATCGCAGACATAGCTCTGTATTCGGCTGATGCTGCTCTTTATCTTTTCTATTCGTACTACCTCCGTTCTCTTAATAAAAGATGAATTACAGTTGACCCTCTTTTGGTTTTTTTTTGGAAAACCTGCCTCCTCTGGCCGATAGGAAGAAAAGGCTTCGTAGTGCTTCGGATGATGGCATATCTTCCTCCTGTCCGCATACTATAGTCGATCGAGCGGGCGGAAGAGAAAAGCTTGAATCCGCGGCTGCCGAAAGCAGGAAGACGTGTCAATAATCAGAGTTCATCTGGCCGGGGAGATCCTACTACCCCATAGATGGAATCCCTATATCGATGCTCACCCTCCTGGAAGTGTTTCGACCTTTTTCTTTCTTCCTTTTCCGATAGCCTTTAGTAGAGGAGCATCTCTAGTCGTATCCAGGCCCGCCTAAATCTTTGTTCTCTGTCCGAATACCTCTTCCCTGAAGCCTCTTTCCACGGATAAGTTAAGGGACAAGGAGTACCCGCCGGAATGAGCTTCATTTCCCTCTCTGAGTCTCTCTCTCCAAGTCTTAGTCCACTTCTCCTGAAGTCTGAACTGAAGAATGCACGGATCGAAGACCTATTCTGATCTCGAAATTCACCTGTAGAATCTCCCTGCCGACTAAAGTCTTTGTACAGCTACCCGAGGTGCATTGCCGATTGACTAAGAAGGGGCCGGCGGAGGCGGAGGAGTTTATGCATGCACTTTCGTCTTGTTCCATATCGAGATCGCCATTCAAGTTAGACCACCAGCATCTGATCTGAGTCAGCAGAATCTAAGCTAGTTGCGGGTGGGATAGGGGCAACAAAGGCATAAGAAGCAAAGACATAGGCTGTGTGGGCACTAGTCATATTAGCGGTGGAAAAGGTATGGGCTGCAGCATAAGAAGCTACGGCACCATAGTTCAGTTAGAGACAAAGGCCCCCGCACTCTCTAAAAGCAAGAACAAAACGATCGAAAATCTTACCAAATAAATAGACATTCGCGACCATTTCCGTTCAACATGACGTAATAAGATGTTTTTCCTAATGGCGCTATCAGTAGAATTAGAATTAGAAGAGAAGAACCTGATGTTGGACCTATGGAATTGTGTATTTAGAACAGTGGATGTCTTTCTTATTAACTGACTCATGGGATTGTATATTATCTTAATTGAGAAAGTCTTAGTATTATAAATAGACATTTTAGGCATGTCTGGCCTTTTCATTAAGTTTCTCATGATTAATATTTATCTAGTCAAATAAAAAAATTTTTTATGTCCTTCTGTGTGTAGAACATTGTCGCCAATGGGTGCACCTGACTGTTCCCAGTTCAGTTTTCTAACAGAAGTCACCAGCTTTCATTGGTGGGGAGCTGACTGAGGTCTCCCTAGTTGACTGCTATGGTCAACCTGTCACGACCGTTGTGGGTCAAATAGATGAATTTAGGACTATACCCTATCTCATATTTGTTTCTTATCCAGGACTGGACAAGACACCCGTATTTAGGTATCGGCCGTACCTACCCTGCATCTCTCGTATGGACGTACCGTATGGAGGTACCGTATGGACGTATGGTATGGTGGGTAGCGGTAGTACCTTAAAGTACGTATTTAGTTCATTTATCTTCTAACTCATTTAGCATAGTAGAATAAATGTTTTTTAGAATATGAACCCCACGAGTAAAGTCATGGAGAGTTTATATATTCTAAAGAGCTCTTTAATGGATCGATTACAGGCTCATAATGGTTGTGGTCATTAATGGCTCGATACTAGTCATTGAGAGCTGATATTTATTCTAGAAGCATGGATGAGTGTTGAAGATGAAGTATTTTTATGTAAGCAAAGTAAGATGACAGTCTTTTTATGTATTTATCTATAAGAGTGTGGGTATAGTGGGTAAGCGGGCGACTGTTAGAGTTCAAGTGAATGGTCGTTGTTGTGTGGCTTCGACTCCCCAAATATGTAAAAAATTTCGTATTATAGAATAAAAGATTTGGGCTGGCCAGAATCTATCAAAGAAGCCGCCCTTGACTATACGGAGGGAGGATAAGGAATTAGGCAGCTTAGGGACGGATTTCCTTTCTTATCTTATTGTTGAGACAGGAAAGCAGTCAAGCGGGTCGGCATCTATCTGCAGTAGGAGTTGGACGTAGCACATAAGAGAGGGTCTTAGGAATCGATCTAGATGCCCAGAAGAGGATGCTATCGAATGCGCTCTTGTCGCAATTGAATCAATAGTCAAGATACCCACGCCCACGATTTTGACTGCCACAGAAGGAGCTCTTACTGTTTTCGCCTTTTTCGCTGCTCTAGATGCTATCGAATCGGAGTTTCCTGGAGGGACTAATAGAGGGAGAAAGAAGATTGATGCAGAGAGGAGTAGGTGCATTGATGCCGCAAATCCGATGTTAGTAAGAACTGGTACGAATGGCATTGATGCATCGAATGCCCTCTTTGACGGGGTTGTGACAGACTAGGTTGTGCAAGAAGCCGATTATTCGACCATCTTTTCCAATAGTGCCATTTAATTGATGCTATCGAAGAAGAAGGAAGGCTCAGACTAATTTCCTTAGAAGCGTCTGTCTCATGCCAAATGTCTTAGAGAATCTGCTACTCTAGAGGAAGGTGCGAAGCGTTCAGCTAGCCACGCACACGAGGAGGATTCATCTTTCAACAGCATTTCCGATCTTAGCGCTTTCGACTTCTCATCGAAGATGCCCATAATAACCTCTTTCGGAAGAGATGGCATCGAAAAGGTTTAGATATCCTTCTTTTCTTTTGTAAAAAAGTCCTAGATATGCCGCATCCACCGGTAATGGCCGAGAGTACTAATCCTAGGTGCCTTAAAGAGGGGATTTGGCTGTCCTAACTTCTTTCGGGGAGTAGAAGATACCCACGGACATTGAATAAGAATAAATAGGCTCTTCCGGTCCCTTTCTCCGAGTATGGATGGCAGGTATCAGTTATGCGCACCAGACCTGTACTTGTGCTATCGAAAAGGCAATGCCCAATTCTTTCCTATGCAAAAAGGGGAGCTTTTAGGAATCTAGCTAGGGCCTGTGATCCGGTGATCCCTATAATATATAATAGTAGTATAAAGGGGGTATTAGGAAGAATAGGGTGGACAAACTGTCTTGCGAACCTTGCTTACAGGAGTAGCAGGTCTGGGCTGCAGATGAATTCCCGGTCTTGTCTGCGGTTAATCAATAGTCTAAGGAAGATGGCACAGTGAATCAACAGAATGCTTTGTTGATGGCGCGGGTAAAATGAAATGAGAGCAGGATTTTGATGTCACTTAGAAGGGAAAAGTGATTGCTGCCAAAAATCTCGAGAAAATGAAAGAATGCATGATTTTCATGGGCTCTATAGGCGGAAATGGCAGTTATGCCAATTTTCCCGGGTTTTCATGAAATCGGTTGTTTTCAAATAGGTTGTGCGAAGTGACATATAAGAATATGCCAGAACTCGTAGCCTTGTTGAAATAGTCTCCTCTTTCTTTCTTCTCCCCTAAGAGGAAGAAGTCTCGTCTCGAAAAGACCAATTGAAGCTTTGGGACTGGCTCTGAAAGAATAGGACTTACTATACCATGAACAGACTCCTTGTCAGGAAGAGATAGAGATAAGGCTTTCCTGGCTTCTCTCTTTCGCCTTCTCGATGCTTGGGTCTTCATTGGGCACTAGTTGCCCACTAGCTCTTCGGTGTGAATAAGAAAGTGTCAAGTGATTGAGTCTTTCGGAGGTGTGGCTAGCTCTGGGTCAGCTGTAAACTCTTGTTCAAGGAGTGAGGGAAAAGCAATTAATTAATTTAACAGGCAAAAGGCCAAGGCGAGAAAGACCCAGCGCAAGGGTAAATGCTCTTTGATAAGATGGATCTGTTTAATACGAATAATAAGTTCTTCCATTCCTCGTGTTAGCCAGGAAGTTCGAATGGCTTAGTGGTATAGAATCCAATCTTTCGGAATAGAAGTAGAATAGGCTCTTCTCCTTTCCTTTAGTTTGGCGAGATAGGAATTGTCTCTAGAAGCCTTAGGCCGATTAGTTAGACTGATCTTTGTGATATAGCGTTTTTGGTCTTGTTTAGCGATTGCGCATTGCCGTGCTGTCTTCAACAAAGATCTCTGCTCTTTTCCTTACTCTAACAAGTAAGCAAGCTTCACCCCAGCAATAAGGATGACTCTCGAAGGCTGACCCGGTAAGGTGATCTATAATAGATAAGGACAGCTTTCTTTCTTCCATTCCACTCTTGCTCCAATCCCAATAGGATAAATAGAGCTAGCACTTGCTATAAGGGCTTCTGACTCGCCTGTAACTGGCTGCAAGGAAACTAAAAAAGCTTTCTTTATTTTAATATAAAAGAAATATGCGCTCCTCCCCTCTTCTCTGTTGAGTTCATCTCGTAGAGGGGAGCTATAGTTCAATAGTATGGGTATTTATCCTTATAAGAGGGAGGGCGTGCTAAAGCCATAGGGGTAAGCTCCCACAAGGATTGATAATAAGCATAAATCAGGCCTTCTGCGGAGATAAAAGGAAGATTCTTTATAGAAGATTCTCTTTATTCCCACCTCAAGCTCGGTCATTGGCTGTCCTCCTCAATCGATTAGACTATGGCGAATCACTTGTGTATTGGTCTTTGGGAAAGTGTAAGACGCTATTGCTCGCAACTGGGTCTTGAGTGTCGGTCTAACAAAAAAGTAAACTCTAGTTGCTTCTCTTGTCCGATCGGAAACTGGTCTTCTTTTTATGGTGTAAGGGTCGGCAACAGCTCCCTTTGGAAGGAATCGATCGTCAACGTCTTTGGTTCCCTCCACCCGCCGCCTTCGGTCAACTCAAACAACAGGCCAGGAAGGACATTGTTGAAGGCTCACTGAGTGCTTCTAGGTTAAAGGGAAGCACTAGACTCACTCCACGGGAACTAGCTTTTCGGTTTGCTTCAGATTTGGCATTCATTCCCCCTCCCCTTCCTGGATTTCGCGTTATTGTCTGCTATGCTAGCCTATAATGAAGGCCTTTCATTTTGGCTCTGTAGGGCTACCCTATGGTATGGGCTGTTATCTCAAGGGCCTGGTTAGGCTCTTCTTGTTGGAGTATCCTCGCTCAGAGGCTAAAATGAATTGAATTCTCTCTTTTCTTTTGGGAGTGCCTGAAGAGACCTGCTTACTGGAAGGTACCATCTAAAAGAATGGTGAAAAGGTTACCTACCCTATGATCCTCCTTATCTTACAGAGGTTTACTACGAGCCATACCCAGCGGGATACATATTGCCCAAATGGAACCTAAAAGATGGGATGGGTGATCCATAAGATCATTTGGCGAGGTTCATCCCTCAGCGTGGGGATCTTTCTGGAAATAAAAACTGGTTTTGTTGAGGCAATTTCCCTCGTCGCTTACCCGCATTTCTCTTGGTATACCCACCTGTGTGCCTCCTAATTCCGTGAAGTCCTTGGAGCATGTGCGATTTATTCAGGATCCTTGTCAAGAAAGAAGTCAGTCCCTTATTCTTTATTTTATGTTAAAAGGTCTGGACTCGAAGAGGGAATCGATTCACGTACTTCACCATTTCCTGGGTCGTTATCGCCTTTCCCCGGTTCAGGGTATTGGTTCTTTCTCTATTAAGAAAGTCCCGGTGTGAACTCCCCTACTGATCTGACTCCAGCGGATTCTCGAGAAGCCAATTCTCTCTCTCGATCTACTTTACCGACAAGAGCTCTTAATGAATGAGCAATGAGTTTTATTCTAACTATTCAAAGCAGAGGAAATAGAATATTATATAGCCTATAGCTATAGGGCTAGGCTCCGCTCCTCGCTCGAGCTACCAGCTTTCTTAGATTTCATTCCTGTTGACTAATCCGAGTCCTTGAGAGCTTAGACGTCAGCGGGGAAGAACTCCGAAAGAATTTCATCGGCTCCTCCTCTCTTGCCCTCTTGATGGTATCCAGTTGAAATGGTTGCTGGATTGCCCCTAGTTCAAGCTCTAAGTCAAGCATTCACGCACCAAAGACCTCTGACTACGCTCCTCAGCCTAGGAAAGAAAAATCCCATTTGCCTAATACGTACTACTGTGCAGCAGATGATTTAGCTGCCGTTATTCCTCCACCAGCTTCTTCTTGGCATCAAGCCAGCCCTTATTCCTTGCATCAACAGGCAATCCCGCATAAAAGAAAGGCTACTGACTTGGCTGATTCAACAAGGGAAAAAGGCATCCATTCAAACTGCTCCCATTCCTATGTTGACACCAAGAGAAACAAAGCCTGGAGCCTTCCTCTCTATCCATTCTTTTTTCATAATCATAAAGGATGGAAATGCTTAGCTTACTAAACCAGCAAGAGCGGAGTAAGCTCCCATATCCGTGAAGGACTGCTTTCCAGCTAGAGCTCTTTGTCTATAGTTCAACTGCAAGCCGAGCTCTTTTCTTCCGCCTCTCCTTATTCGGTTGAGTTAAGGGGTTCTATAAAGGATTTGAGGAAGCTTACTTACCTCTTAGAATAACCAGATATAAAGTAAACTAAAGCATCTGTCATATGCTGTAATCGAATCCGTAAAATATATTTTATAAAAGACTTTCTCACATAAATATAAATGAGTCCTCCCCTGAAGTCCTTTCTGCACTTGCTGTCTAGCCTTCGGGAATGAAAGTCAGTGCCCCCGGTTTGGATTTCTAAGGAGCAGCTTCCTAACCGCTTTCCAACATCATCTTTCTCGCTTTCCAAAGCAAAGCACTAGGTACGGTCAGCCTTAAACAAGCCAATCATTCACACCTTTATCTAGAATGACTATTTATATAGTTAGTCCTATTGAGTAAGGGAAAGGGGTCGGTAGGCTCTCTATCTCAATCCGAGGAACTGAACTAGAGCTCAGGAAGAAGCCAGCCCTAAATCCGCTTAAGAGAACTTCACTTCACGATTGGACGGCTAAGCTAAGCTAAGCACCAACTTCCGCAAGGACTGCCTTTTGGATAGGACTTTTTTCTCTTACCAAGAGATAATAAGGTAAGAGATTAAGACTGTGAACCTTACGATTTTGCTATCTGAGCAGTTGGACTTAAAAGGGCCGGAAGAGAAAGAAAGAATTCCGAACCCCTTTGTTGAGGGAGCCGACCAATGGAATGGGACTTGAAAAGATAGAGGGGTTTTCCCGACTAGCTGAGAGTCTTTACACCGATAGTCTTTCACTTTTCTAGGGCTATGGATCGCAGAGGTACCTCTGGCCGAGGATGAGGACATATTTTTCGTAACAGAAAGAGAATCAGGGATGGACCTTAATGGCCTTATTGCTACGAATACACCGGGTTAACTAAAGCCTCTGTATAATATCAGAAGGGAGTTCTTATGAAAGGAGTGCCATCTTTCAGACTTAATTAAGTTACCGATTGAAGCCTTAAAGTACAGTACCGATTGCAGACTTAAAAAGTACTTTTTGATATGCTGATGGCGAATCTGTGGGGTAAGCCTTACTGTGAAGGAAAATTTTGCTTATTAGAGGCCCGGTCGGTTCTCTCACTCATCTCTCTCTATGAAAGAGTATATCTTTTTCTATACAAGGGAAAAAGTCCTTAAATGCACATTACGAAAATGGAAAGCAAGAGAAGAGGGCAAGCAGTACGTACCGTATTCACATATGATGGTTGGTGTCTATTCGTTGTGAAAGACTAGTGATGGATTTCTACAACTAAGAAAGCAGCTTACAGCCAAGAAAAAGCAACCTCCATCCCGAGCGATGGATGAGCCTGACTTAAGGCCGTTAAGGGCTCGATGCCTTCATTGAAGTACTTCCTTAGGAGAAGATGGCCTATAGGAGGAAGCAAGAAAAGGTATTAAGCAAGAAGTGGAAGAGATCCTGCTGTTAACGAGAAAATTCATTGGCGAGACCATCACACCTTTTATTTTACAGTCAATTCAATAAAAGAAGTGTACTACGAAAGAGGAGTTCTTTGACTCGCGGTTGATCTTTATAAAATTAGGCACAAGTCTGAGGCCAGAAAGGATAAGGATAAATCGCAATTGAAGCAAGTAATGGACGCCCCATTTATTTCCCCAGAAGCAAGGTGGTTATTCTTATTAGTAGAACTCGGACTCTTTATCCTCAATCGAAGGATCAGAAGGCACTCTACTAAACACGGATCTCTCTTGCCCCCTTCTCCGAGTTTGAATTGAATTGGGGCACTCCCCTTTCTTAGCGCAGGATCTACTTTCTTCCCGGAAGACTAACGGAAAACTAAGATACCTTCGCGCACCGAACTAGGGCATGGTCTCTTGCTTGCATCTTCTCTTCTCTTTCCTGTTAAATGGAAGATTTAGGCGCAAAAGAAGGGAGTCCAAAGAGTGTGTGTTAAGCGCATATATCTAGCTATTTATTCGAACACGGGACACCAACCTTTAAGAAGGGCCCCTCCGGGGTTCTTTGTTGGAATAGAGTTTCAAGGTCTCCTGGTGCAAGAACAATACCAATGAAATGGGGTGCCGCTACGTGTGATAATTTTTATAGATGAATCTCCAGACAATTAGCTTATGAAAGCTAGCCTGCTGACACCTCTATTTAATTAAAGCATGCCCCGGAAACAGAGCAAAAATAAGCTCTTGCTCTTTTTTTTTACCACAAGAATTGTTCGTTCCTATGGTCTTTGACCGCTTCAAAGCCGTCCCCGGCTTATTTAAGGGATACGCTTTTCTATTTTCCTTCAAGGAGATGCCCTTGGCAGTGCCCCATGCTAGTAATGAACCTGTTATATATATATATATTAAATATGCTCAAAGCGACCTTAGCCCGGAAGGCTTATCAGCCGCTACTAATATGAGTTTTGCAGGACGTAAAGAATGAAAATTCTAGGACTCGGTGAAGACCAATTCCGATAGGGCCAGATCTCTTCTCTCTTATTATTTATAGGAAAGCCCGCTTAGAGAGCATAGGCATGATAGCAGAACTAAGGAATAAGGAAGGGGGATTTGACCCTAAGAAATGATAGGTCGACCGCATGAATGAGTCGAGATGGCAAGCACAATTCTTAAGCTTAGTAAAGAACCTTTTGTACGTGGCCCTTTCTGGTTCGTTCATATGAGGTGTAAGGCAGAAGGAAAAGTACTATATAATGAGGCCATAGCCCGGCTTTCTCTATGCTGATTTTGGGGTTTCTTAAGCTAAGGCAAGCATGCGCAGGATACTGCGATCCTAGCCGCAGGAAAAAACCCAGCCTCTTAAACTAGCACTTACAAGGCTCGCCATCTACGGAGCGAGGCTTTTAGCCTTGTGTAAAAAGGCATAATGAGAAGTGGCCCTAAGGGTTTTCTTTCTCTTTCTAGCCATATCGAGTTGAGTCTACCCATCCCTTAAGAGGGAATATTCCAATTTCCATGTAAAAACTGCCATGGAAGCAATCCCGAGATCTTCCAATTTTCCTTCTACACTGGTGTGACCATTTAGCTCATCTTGATAGCCGGGGCTAACCCATCCTTAAAAGAAGCTGGATCCTCTGGAGTTAGATCGGCTGGAGTAGCTACTTACTTTACTGGTGTCCGAAGAAGTCTGTTGGTATATATGTCATAATGAGATGTGAAAGCAATTTCTGACTTAAAGACTACTAGTTGATTAAGAAGTAGAGCCGACTGTAACATCCGACCAGAGAGGTCAGTCAGTGCTGGGAAAACAAAGAATGGAATGTCTGTTCTGTAACAAGAAGGTTGCTCTTGATTTTCTTATTCTTTTTTCAAGAGCAAGCCTTAAGGACTCTGTAGATCGTGAGAATGCATGTTCTGATGCTTACACGAGGGAGAGCTCATCTGCTTCCTTAAAAGTGAGTTTCACAGAAGGGAGATCCCTTATCTGATGAAAGAAAAGAAGGAAAGTCCAGAATATCATTAGTAAGAGTGGTTGCTATTTCATCAGCTTATCGAGTAGGCAAGGCCTTTCCCCTATCACGACCGTCTTCCTTTGTTCGGAATGAATTAGTCTCAAAAGAAAGAGCAAGTAAACCCCTTTCCGCAGACGCCTCTACCTTTAGTCGGTCGACTAATGCCACCTCAAACTCAACAGCCATATTCTCAGAAGAATTCCTTGTCTCAGATTCCTAACTCTCCTAAGCTTAGCTTTATGCCCTTTCTTATCCTTCAGTGGTTTCGGCTTCTTCTGTTGAGGTTGGGAACTTATTCCTATCTTCGGACCTAGTCTCTTCGACCAAGTCTGATGGTGTGGAATATCTGACTGGCTTTCCTCTCGATTCGCTTCGGTCGAGCTTATCCCCTTTCCAGCTAGAGCTCTTTGTCTATAGTTTAACTGCAAGCCTTGTTAGCCGAGCTCTTTTCTTCCGCCTAAAACCTCTCCTTATTCGGTTGAGTTAGCATCTGCTTCTGCTTTCTCTTCCTCGCTAAAAGCTAAAAAATCTTTCTTTTGTTTGGAATCCATTCGATTGAGTTACCAAGTCCCTTCGATCGGAACTGGGAACTGATCTGCCTTCAGCTCATGAGTTAGGCTTTCCTCTCCAAGAGCTTCTGTGTCCTACCTTGCCAAAGGTCTAATCCAGATTGGCAACATCTTCTCTCCTATCCCTTATCGGGGGGTATTGAGGTAGGTAAGAATTTCCTGACTAAAGGAAGGAATCGATCCTCACTAGATGCATAGGCCCGCCGCAACTCTCCCACTGGTACTAGTGTGGCTGATACGCTCCTTTCTCCAGTTAGTGGCGGCTTCTTCCTAGTGTGACATGGATCTGACTTCTATCTCAGCGGTTGCGTATATAGAAGAGGGAGCCTAAACCTGGTGCGCATGATGAAGTAATCTCTTCGTCTAATCACGAGGCCACATGGACCCGGGATTGGAGTTGCTCGGGTCGGGGCTGGACGGAGGATATCACGATTATGATCCCTATGGTGCTATCTAATTGTCTCTAGTTTATGGCCGGCCCTATCATGCCATGATGGGATTGGTATCAAGATAAGGTTATTCGTATGCCACCATGATTCTCTTTAAGAGTTTAGTATCGTATTCTAACCTAGCATTGGTACCCGTTGCCTATGTTGAGCTAGTAACCCGAGCTAGGACGGCGTAATTGAAAGAGATTGATTGGTACTACGGGGGAATCAAATATGGGTGACAGGTGGAATCATTACCCTTGGTTGCAGGGGTGTGATGAAAGCCCGGTTAATAAAGCTGGGAATTTCTGCCTAAACCCCGAGAGTTGAACCAAGAGTCTTGCTTCTAAGACCTGCGACCCTTTCTTTTTCTTCGCGCCTTTTAGGAATGCTCTTGAAAGTCACGCTTCGGTTAGCTTTGAATTAGAGAGTCACTGGATACTGTGAAAGGAGCATCCATCTCATCTTTTGGGCGAGTAGACTGATCGACCCACCATTTAAGAAGAAAACTAAACCAGCAAGAGCGGAGTAAGCTCCCATATCCGTGAAGGACTGCTTTCCAGCAGAGGAAAACTTCTCGTTGCTGAGCTTGCCGTTAAAGAGTAAGATGCTGATTCTATAGCAGCTCCGATTCCTTCACCGAGAACGAGAAGTAAGTATTATATTACGAACAAGCGCTAAAGAAGGGGGTGGGATCTCTCCTAAAAGAAAGAATTGACCTCGAGCCTGTCCTACTCATTCTCCTTTTCCCGTTCCTGACCCTGAGTGTGGAGGGGTTAGCCTTGAGCCAGGTCTTGATTGTTTATTCCATTTTGTCAGTTTAAGTACTGGAATGGGAGTTACGGATATTCATTCCTAAACTATGTCACCGATTGGTGACCTGATCCCGCTAAGCAAGAACAGCTACCGACACCGACTCTATCTTAACGACCGGTAAAGCCCTCTCTCTAGGATATGGCACTTCACTGCTCGGAGAGGAATGAATTCTTCTCCAAATCATCTCTTCCTTTATTTAAGTTAAGAAAGAAGTCAATTACGTTCGAGCTTTTTGTCAACTGATTCAACTCAAGCAATAGAAAGAAAAGCTATCTCCTCTAATCTCTAACTATGCTGAGTTCAATCAAGCTAAGAACTAGTCGACCTCCTTACTTCTTTACCGCTCCTTCCCCTCACCCTCAAGTCACGACCTAATGTAAGTTCTTTCAGTCCTTTTCGAGCTAGCATAGCTGCTTATATGGAATAGCCCTTCTCTAGCCTGGAGCCTGGAAAAGCAAAGTCCGATCTACGATACGATAGGGGCCCCGTCCCGAGCCTCGTTTGCTAAGCGGGCTCATAGTCCAAGCCTCTTGGTCCGAGGGAGTCTTCGACTTCGAGTACCAATCCAGTCCATGTGCTGGCTTGGCATGGAAGGAAGGCTACCCAAAAAGTCTTTTTCGCAGCTTGGTTCGCGTAAGCTCAATGCTTAGGGCAGAGTTATGGCTTTACCCCTTCTTAATCTAGCATTGCGACTCTTCTTACTATGTCTAAAATGGGACCAGACCGACAGCCCACCACTGGAACTTGCTTTGCTCTCGCTCGGCTCACTCCCACCTGTCTTCTTCCAACCATAGTGAACTTTAAGAAAGATCCTTCATTTCACTACAGTTGTAACCTCACTGACCTTCTCGGGCAGTTACTCTAAGCTGGGGTCTCCGCCAGCTTTACCTTTCCCTCCCAAAGTCCGTCGGGCCGACGACAACCCGCGGCTACAATACCAGGACTAACGAGAGAAATCTCTCTCTCCCTCACTCTTTGGCGCCAAAAACCTGTCAGCCCGGCCTTCTGGTCTTTGACATCAAGTTTATAGAGACTGAAAGCTGCCTAAACTGGATCAATAGAATAGAACACAGGTAAGGACGAATGCGAGAGAATGAGACTCGTAGGTAGTATTTGTTACTTGCACCAGTCGTTACACCGACGCCAAATTAAGGCCGACATGGAGCCATGCGCATGATTCCAAGAGTCACTAGAGGCGAAACTTAGTAAGAATAACCAGTAATGTCACGAATGGATGAAGCAAGCACTTTTAGATGGTATCGATCAGAGCCAATCAACCCTTTTCCCTGATTATCGTCACTTAAATCCCACTAGCCGAAATAGAATCCGTCAAGTAAGAGATAAGCCAGAGATCCAGATCATTAGAATACGTCACCGGTCCGAGATGGGCCTTATCGCGAAAAAGAGTAGGTTATTCCTATCACTAGGAGTAGTAGCGCTAGCGGCGCAGAAGGATAAAGTAGCTAAGCGCTAAGAAGCTATCTAGATAGTTTCCAGCTGAGGGAAATTGGCTTCGATTGGTCTTAGCTTCGACTCGTAGGCTTCGACCACTCTTCTTCTTCTCCCCGAGGGTTGCTTGCTTCCATTCAGGTAGCTATTGCTGAGAAATGGCCGAAAAAAGGAAAGTCTTATTCCACTCAAAAGCAGTTGGTTCGTTCAGTTAATTATTAAAGGAATCCGAAGGAAGGTAACTCTGCAACCTTCACAGGGAGGACACGCAGAGGCCGATCCTCATCACTTGCGACCCCGCAAGGATAGACGGTCTTAGGAAGAAAAAATTCGCTGAACAGGGGCAGTATAGTATAAAGATAGAGCTCCAGTAATGGAACCAACCTTCAAACGGCCAAGCCCGTTTCGCCGCCCTATCCGGATCCTTGGGGTTCAACCCCTTGAGAACCACGCGATCCCATAAAGCGATTGCAAACAGCTCCCAAATCATCCGATGGAAGGGAGTCCGGCCCACTAGGGCCTTCTCACCTTTCACCAGAGATGAAGACCAGAAAGGGCGCTAATTCAGGCCCACCTCCATAAGGATGGAAGGCAGTTCTGGCACATACCTTAAGAAGAGGTCCTTCACTAGGATACCGTACTTCTCCAAAACACTCTCGATGTCTGTCGACGGGTCGTCCACAATGCTACTAAACTGATAGTTGCTCTGTTTAGGAACAAGAATCAGCTTAGACACTGAGAACATGGATAAATACATTTTTACAAATCTGTCTGCCCGAACGTCATGACGACGAATTAGTCTTCTATGGAAGTTCGGTATCACTCGAGGTTTCTCGAGCCTTGCTAGGGATATCGGATGCGGTAAGGATTCGTGTCGATCCCAACACCCGCCATAGGCGCGCATAAGCGACACACTACAGCATTTAACGTAGAAAGCTGTTTTGAGCCGCTTAACCATATCCTTAAACCACCTTTTACAAACAAACAGGTATACCGCCACGCTATCGCACACGACATTTGCCCTGTCAACTCCGCTCCTTGCACAAGGAGACCTTTGTCGAAGGTGCCTTCCCTCGGCTGGTGAGACACCCAGCCGTCTAGGCGAGTCTTGATCGTTGTTTTGAGAGTGTGACTGTCACAGCTTACGCTGGACGTCACAGGGTTGTCTGTCGCTTTTAATGCAGCGCTCAGTCACCCTCACACCGGTGACCCGGAAGCCAGGTGTGGCGGCCGATTGCTCATATGGTTAGAGCAGCGGTCGCGTCCTGTACAAACAGGACGTTGGAAGGTATAAAAAAAGAAGATTATGGACTTCCTAGGTACGCTGTTTGACAAGTTGCTCTCTCTTAAGACGATCAAGTGGCACAGAGTTTTGGAAAGCTCTGCGTTACTAGTGGGACTCTTTAAGAGGGTCTTACTAGTAATTGCCGACGGCTTGGCTTAACAAAGGAAAACTGCATTGGAGCTTACCTTGTGGCAAAGCAAGTAGTTAGACTCAATTCAAAGTCTGGACCACTGTTCACTGCGCTTTATTTAAAGCAATGTGCAGTGTCTCTTCAGCAAGCTTATGCTGGAGAGCCGACAGAAAAAGGTCTGCTACCTGTCCCGGTATCTCTTACGAGATCAGGATACCCTACCATCATCCCTTCCTTATCATCTTACGATGAGAAGTAAGAAAGAAGGATGAGAAGGCTGATCAGTTGGTTAAGATTTATTTATCATACTTTTCAGTATGCAGAACCGTGACATTAGCCAAAAAGCTACATGTCAGCATTCTTAACTCAATTGTGACGCCTTCGGAGATCACTGAGCGTTTTCGACTACGCCTTTCGGACGTCGTCGACTACTCCCGTTGTCTTCTGGAAAGGTACTGCCCTCGGATTAAAAGTATACCTATGTGCCAAGGTGTTACTTTTAATCCCACGTGGAAGGCTATTCCGTCTCGATCCTTTCGGGCTCAAGACGGTGGCCTCTTTCACTTCAAAGTGCCATTGTAACGTCTTTCTTCGGCAGACCGGTAGGAGAGTGTGTTCACACAATCCTCTCGAACGCCTTATTTGACGTTCCCTTTCTCGATCCTGAAGTGTGCTGCGAAGCTTCATTTGAACTGAAGTCGAAATCGTCCTGGTGAAGTCTAATCTGATGTCGCAACCAGTGCTTAAAACACCCGATCTTCTTCTTCGTTCGAGCCCAAAGCCGAATGCCTTCAAGCAAGGAGTAGCTGGAAGATTCACTAATTCAATTCTATAGCTCCTAAACTATAGGGCCAAAAGGTAAGCAAGGTAAGAAAGTAACTAGTTAGCTCTCACAGCAAGGTGAATGAAAGCCTTCCCTTCTTAATAAACAGTTCACACAACCGAATCTGCTGAGGTCGCTTGGTAGGAGGAGTGGCTACTACCGCCATGAGCCTACCCATACGAAAGAATTTAATCAGTAACTGCCATGGAGAGCTAACTGGCAAGAAGCAAGAAGATTCCCAGCTAATCCGTGAGTCGTGGTCAAAGAGAGCGCGGAGTAGGCAATAGGAAAACCTTATTAACCCTTACTTAATTCGTTAGCTAATTCATTCATCCTAGCCTTGCTTCTATTATGATAGATATAGTGACTTTGAAAGAGCGGCTTCGTGAATCAATTACTGCGAATTATCTCATTCAATTGCAGCGCTTACTGTAACAAGAACACCGGTTACGAGAAGAGATGCAGCGGCAAAGGAAGCAGGGGAAGTAGAGGAACCATTGAATTGCATGTGAAAAGCATGATTAGGCTTAGGCATTAGGGAAAGGAAGAAGAAAGATCAGATGCAAGACCGGGTTTCACGAATGAATGCCCTGCTGTCGGAATAAAGGCTGCAGGCTAAGCTAAGGATTCGGCAGGCGAGACAGATGAGGAGGCATAGAAGGAGCAATTCCATTATGTGCTAAAGGCTGCGGAATATAAAAAATCATCAAAAAATGAATAGTAGATAAAGAAAGGGCCTCTTTATCTCCGATCTGAGTCTCGTCTTTCGACGGATCTCGTTCCGTTTATATGCCGCTTGTAGCAGGTTTTTTGTATGTTTTAGATAAGTAAGACAAGCGCTTCATTACGCGTGATTCTAATTCTAGCATATGCGCTAAGCTGCTCCTACCAAGCACTAAAGGCAAAAGGATGCTTTTCTGGATCAGCCTACTTCTTCTATGTTACGTCCTTGAATTACATCCACCCTCTTTATTCCTTTCTCTCTTTCGGATGAGTAAGCTAGTAGTATATATTCATCTGAATCTGCTTTTCTAGTCAATTCTATTTTTAGGATAATAAATCTATAGCAGCAGTTAGGCCTTACCTGGACTTTCTGCCTTCCCGAGCATTTGGATTGGTTGGATTACACCCTGTAATTGTACATGCTCCCAACAAGAACATCTTTTAGTTCAGGAGAAAGAGAAATTTACTTTGAAACGATAAGCCCTACGACCCAGTCATTTAATTTCCCTTTTTGGATACTCTTCTTCTAGTAGTCATCATAGACTATATGTATATGATGTTCACGTTAAGATATTGATAATACAATTGAATCACAAGGTCTTCTGTTTTTGCTTCCTAATTACCTGATGCTCGGACTTTTGTGGCTAGCTCTTACAGCCAATAGTGAAGTTTGAGTGAGCCGGAACTAGACCTATGGTTTTAGGAAATCCCGGGATTATAGGCCATTTGTAATCATGCAAAGTCAACCCTTAGAGTATAGGGGGAGACCCACCTAACCCGTGGCGTGAAAGAGAAGGATTGGAGCTCCAATCCGATTCCTAATGTCCAGTACGAGTTAGAGTGACTCCAGCCTTGCTTTTGTTTTCGTGGAAATGAATCCGATATGTCTTTCCCTGCTTACTTACGTATGAGTTCAAAGGAGAAGACTGATGAGTAGGTAATGAATTTTTCCTTCACACCTTTTCGTCGCTTTACTTCTTCCTTCCTATCTGATTTCACTCCAGGGTTCGAACGAAGGGGATTGAAGACCAGATAATGCAAGAATAAGAAGTAATTAGGGCTCTCGGAGTGGGAACAATAAGGGAGTTCCCGGCTTGTGGCTTTAAAGAATGAATACTGGGCTCAAGGGAAGTTAGTAGTAGTTTCATCAGCTTTCAACTCAAGCAAGAAGAGCTCGAGGTAAAAGATCGAAGAAAGGAATAACTCCCTCTCTCCTTCACCCACCAGTCAAGTCAGGGCTGGTCATGGTGACAAGAAATGCTGTTTCAACTCAATCTCTGTCAAGTTCTATTGTTTTGGCTAATGCTTGGTAGTGCCCGGACTTGCTTTCAATTTCAACCCCACCGGCCGTCAAAGAAAGGAGAGTGGCTGATTGAACACAATCAATGCTTTGAAAAATCCGACAATCATAGTCTCAGTGGATGCATCTTGAGGACATACTTCAACTGTGAACCTGATTGATTTTCTTATTCTTTTTTTGACTTGCTTGATTTACTTGAATCCCCAGTCCAGCGCTGGAGTTCCTTAATGCAGCTGGAAGGCTTACTGGCTATAGTTGAGTTGGAGGGGTCTTTCGTTTTAAAGAAGGTAGCCGTAGGGAAGGGCTGCATGGAATCGTAAAGCTAGAGCTATGCCAACAAGGAAAGGCAATGAAATTGTTTAGATATCCCCGTCAAAGCGGAAGAGATGTCTGCCTCTTTTGGACAGTTAACTTCTTTTCTTTTTCCAGCAAGGATTTCCCCCCCTTGCCAACATCGGAAAAGTCTCGCTAGGCCAACTACCTTTTCTGGCTACGAGTCCGACTGCTGCTCTAAGAAAGTCAGTTTAGGGTCTCTTTTTTTGCTGCTCCCCTTCCTGGGAGGTAATTACCGTTAGCGTACAGCACCACTCGCCAGACTCGAACTTGCACATCCTGTCGAACAAAATATGGATTTTCCGTGCTTAGCTTCACGAATCTTAATGATTTAAAAGCTCTTCCGAAAAGAGACTCCCCTGGAAACTGGCTATTTTGAAGGTTTGAGGGAAGAAGACGGTGCTGCTATAGAATTAGAATACCTTCTTGTCGAAAGAACCACGGTTAGGATGGATGCCGCTCTCAAGTGGAATCAGTTTCAGTTGACTTTGCTGGTCTCATAGATAAAGAAGTTGTGGATCCCGTTAACGGAGTTCTATGTCTGGGTTTCGGTGAAAGAGAAAGAGGGTAGGCAAATCCCTAGTCGGAGTCTCTAAGGACCAAGTTACTTCATTAGTGTGGAGCTAGGCATGGTCAGCATAAAGTAGCGGTGTGACTTTCTTCTTGACTTGACTGCTAGACTGCTTTCCTTTGGCGGTATCTTTTGAGGTAGTACTAGGACCTGGGCCTTCGACTGGGAACTTCCTTCTAGAAGCAAGTGTAGCAGGGGCACTTCCAGATGAAATTCTTTGTTTGGGAAAGAACCCTGAAATCTCCGACTTATGCTCAGTGCCCAGAGGTAGGAAGAATTGAAAAATTGACTTAGATAGAGTCAGAGAATCAGCTGCTATAGAATCGGCATCTGCTTTTTTTCCTTGGTTTCAAACAAAGGCTTGGCTAGATTGGGTGGATTGGTTTGAATAGCCTAGTTTCGTAGCCCCAAGGGGGGAATCCAACTTGCCCCCTTCTCCGAGTTTGAATTGAATTGGGGCACTCGCGATATAAAAATCAGTACGGATTCGACTAGCTCGAACGTGGGTCACTCATGGTTGAATGTGAACAACCGATAGTACGGAAAGCAGCAGTCTACTGATTGGATTACCGTCTTCCCTTCCTTATAGTAGGAATTCTCTCTCGAACCCTAGAACCTTTGGGCTAGGAACCCGAGAAAAGCGAATGTTCAAAGCTTTAAGCGGGCTAGAAAATAAGATGCCTTCCGACTCTCTATTAGTAGTAGAGCTGAGGAGAAAGGAAAGAAGAGCTGGCTTTTTTGTTCCTATTTTCATTTTTCATTATCCGTGATAACTAACTATACTCTTTTATTTGGGGTCTACTCGCCGGAAACTTATCGAAGGTATCTAACCCCTCCGGCTAAGCGACACGAGTGGTTTCCTCTACTGATACTGATCCGGGGACAGAAGTTTTCTCCTCTAAAGCAGCCTTAGCGTCGTGGAAGAATCTTCATCTGGCTAAGCGCGCACTATGGGACAAATGAATGTTGACTACTGTAAATTGAGGGAGCCGGTATAGTGTAAGGAAGCTACAGGGCTGTTGTGGAAGGGTAGGAGCCCCTTGTTCTTCTTCCTTTTTTTATGGGTCAAAGCAGGAAAAGACTCAAAGGTTACAAGCTCTAGTTGAAGTAGTAATTCCTATCTAAAGCCTCTTTCCTCCCTGTGAGGGAGATTCTTCCTTGCTACTTCTTTCATATCAAAGTAAGGGATGCATGGTCTCATTCGAGTACCACTGTCCAATCGGGGAGTCAAGTCTGTCTGCCCTTTCAAAGGGTGGTCGGATGTGAAGGAGTAAGGAGCCCTTGTTCGTTTTGAGTGGGTGCCCCGTTGTCTATGGGGAAGAAACGGATTAGAAGTAAGACTATGTATAGCTATGCATTCCTTGTTCTTTCTTGTCTGGTAGTTTAGGAGTTAATGCAAATAAGAGAAGAAAGAGACTAAACTCCGATGTCGGAATATCGTCTGCGTAGTTCTAATAGGTTATATTTCTTCCCGAAGGGGAATACCTTATTTATCTATTTTAATCTTACAAGTTCCAACGATTCCTACTTACTCTTATTTCACACTTTCCAGGAAATTCCATAACCCAAAAAGGACACTAAATTAAGATCTATTCTAATTGAAGGGGGCAACGGCACCCGAAGCTCATTGGGCTTTCAGAGGCATAACAGGAAAGAGACGACGAGCCTATTCTATTCTATTATACGATACCACGCCTAGTGCTTTTGGAAATGGTCAATCAGTTTAAAGCGTCGAAGGCTTTGGATATTTGGAGAATTTCATTGCCTTGCTTTTCCCAGCTTTTCCTTAGGTCAATCCCTTCTTGAACAACCCATTCAAACAGGGCATGAGATGGAGAGGTTATTCCTACAGCGGATGAAATAGCACCGCTTTCTGATATAAATATAAGACCAAGAGCTGATTCAATTGCAAACACTGGGTATGAAAAAGCGGCTAGTCTTGCTAAATCAATTGCTATTTGCAGTTCCTTCCTTGCCTTCTGAAACTACTAGAAGCTATCCCAGCAGTCAATGGAACCTCCAACCCTTTCCAATCACGCCTGCCTTTATTTGATCGATTCCCTGCAATGCAAATTAGAAAGAATGCTTTCCCCCCAGGTCTTTCCCTCTTTCACTCCCGTTGATTTTCCCTCCGCTTTAAACGTCTTTTCCCGGTCTGAGAAAGGCAAGCAAGCGGGAGTTCAATCAATCTTGAAAGTCCCAAGTTCAAGAAGCAGTTTCCGTAGGGCAAAGTCCCGAGTGCAATCGTTGCTCCAGGGATCTATCAATAGTTGTCAGATAGCCATGATCTATATCTCTAGTCGTTTTTTCACTTTCCTTGCCTGGCCTGCCGGAAACCAAAGAGATCGGTCTCCAAGGCGGGAAAAAGCTACTAAAAAAGGAAGAAGGTGAGACAGCAGGGTGTTGAGCAAAGATGCCAGAGGAATGAATGGCAGGGTATCTAGCCGTTGGAAGCTAGTCAGAACAAGGGTTAAGAGACAACATGACAGTGGCAGGGGAAAGAGCGGGGAGAGAGCTGGCTTAGGAGATAAGCAAGGGAAGCGATACTGATTCGAAAGGGATCGTCAAGCCAAGCAAAGATTCGATTGCCGGATCCACTTTCCGGGGTTCCACTGTAAGGATAAAGAACTGGGCTAAGGTAGCTAAGAAGGTGGCCACTCTACAATAAAAAAAAAGGTAGAGAGAATGCGCGGGGACTACCTTATGTGGAAGCAAATTAGGGCCAATGGAGACATGGATATCAGACAAGGATACCTTTGGCTAGAGAGACCTGAAACCAAGACCTATATAAGTATAATGGTTCAAGGGATGGTAGGGAGCTGTATAACCGCTTGTGGCAGCTAGAGCGCTTTTTTGAGGCCACCAAGCTCAAAGATCAAGGGGTCAAAAGATGAACTGCCACTATGTACTTAAACGAGACTGCTAGGTTCTTGACCGAGCCTGATAAGCTGTGGTTGGTATGCGGCATTGTCTTAGGCTGTTGCTTACCGATTAGCCCGGCCTACTACTCCTGTGCAGCCTTTACTTCCCGGTCTTAACTCCTAAGCCAAGGAAATAAGTAACATGTGTTGAGCATATATCTATAGCTAACGTTTGTTTCTGCTTTGCTTGGACTTCAGATATTCTGATTTCCTCTGCTCTATAAATCTAGTCTGTCGTCAGTCTTGGATTGGTCTTCAGTTGATGTGTAAGAGGGAAGCCCCCTACAAAGATGATATGGAAATAGGCCTTTGCCAATAGACCGTGCTCGACCTGAAAGTGCATTCCCTTTCTCGACAGAAAGAACTTACCAACTGGATGAGAGAGATAGTCATTACGAACTCATGGGAAATCCTCAAGTGAGACAGGCCCGTCAGTCACTTCACTTGCTCCGGGTAAAGCGTCTCAAGGAACTTTCCCTCAAGGGCTTCCCTAAGGGTAAGGACACGATCCACCATCAGGCCGAAGACTTACCCCATAAACTCGATCTAGAGAAGGGACATAACCCATTTCCTACGAGAGGGAATACAGCGACTACTTTATTACTTTATGACTGGACCACTTATTTCCTTTAAGCCAAACTGTCCTACAGTCAAAATTTTTGAAGATTAAGATTCAGTTTATCAATCAAGGGTATTAGACCCTTCCGACTAAGCGATAGGGCAATGCTGCTTCTACGCCCTTAAAGACCAGTTCCCTCCTATACGAGGACAAATGACCCATAGAAGGCGGAGGGCAGTCATGAGGATGATTGCTAGTTATGCTTACAAGCTTAGTCACTAGTATAGAAGAATAAAAAGACAGACGCACGCAGAAAAAAATCTCAGTCAGGTTCAGATTCAAGGGGAAGGATTGAAATTCACTTTAGGAAAGCAATGGACCTTTAGCCGACAGATGGAACCCCCGCTAAAACCGAAAGGAGGACACTGCGGGACGACAACAAAGACTTCGAAAGCTTTTTCTGCTTTTTGAAAGCGGTAGGAGAGCATTCTCTCTGGGGGGTTCCCTAGGTATAGGTATATACATCAACTGAGGGACCAATCGAAGAGCTTACAATCAGAACAGAAAGCTTCTTTATTCTATGGGGCGGCTTGCCTACATAGAGGGTTAAGTTAAACTGAGCCTAGAGAAAGACGATCGGGATTGGTGATCCACCAGGAAAGCACATTCACTCGCTAGCGACTACTTCGAAGGCTTAGAACGCTTACAAGAATATGCCAACTCGGCTTAAAGAAGGACATAGACCACTGCAAGACTAATGCACAGCTTGGGCAGCTAGCAAAGAGACTGGACTAAATACGATACGTACGGTAGGAAAGAAAGAACGAAGACGTAGCATGAATCGAAAGCAGCGAAGGCTTAGAAGACTATACGTGTACTACTAGACCACCAAGACTGATAGGCATTCCTACCTAAAGGGGCGGGTCTATTAGACGATCCACCATCACCTCAAGAACCAATACCAGACTGACGACAGTATCAAGCTGATTAAAAAAAGAAAAAATTGACTACCTCACGACCAACGACAGCCGTCCTTCGTCCGCCTAATTAGTGGGGAGACATTGATAGCAGCGAAAAAGATTCTCATCTTTCCGAACCTCAAACACATTTGTCGCCAACCTTGAATTAACAACAAACGACCTTTCGAATAAAGCTTGCATTAACTCGCAACACAAGCGGCCATCTATCTGTAGCCGACTTGAGGTCAAACGAATAAGACTCACTCTCGCCAACTAGCCGATCTAACGAACGTGTCTGGTGGAAGGTCCCATCTTCAGGGATCCTCCTCAAGACCTGTGCAAGCCAATCATGGACTGGTTTTAATAGCCGTTGATTGACATAGTTGCCTATAGCGAATAATCGTCTTTTGCCACCGCCCTACACCACCTGACTTAGTCGACCCGTGATTGGAGGTACCCCCAAATCATAACATGATGGTAAGTACCTGCCTGCCAATCCTAGTCTCAAACCAATCGAGATCCGTAGGCGTAAAGATCTTATTATTAGGATCTAACGCATACCGTACCCGAGGGGCCCAGAGAAAGCCTTGCGACCACTGCTCACCCTTACTGTGAGTAAAGGTCATGAGGAAAAAAGCCGCGTCTTCGTAGGTAAATGAGGACCGAAGTCCCAACATCTCTTTCCACTTACGTTTTAGACGGTTCACCCACACTGACCATGTGAGGCGGTGCTTAGGAAGGGCCTTCCAAGTTGGGTCCCACGTTAACCCTTGGTGAAGAGGTAACGTAGGCAGCCAGGGCATGTACAACGGGAGTAGTCCAGATATCACCAATTTTATATCATCAACTACTTCGAGGACGGAATCAATGTCCTTAACAGGCTCAACAATCGAGGCAAACGTCTTCTTATCTACTCTCTTGGCAAGTTCTATAATCTTAGCCAAAGATAAGAAAGACAGATAGAGTTGCACTAACCGATCCGCTTTGTTCTCCCACCCCTTTCCACCCTTTCATATCTGACTAGCTGATGACTAGCTATCACTATTGGTCAAACCAGCCCCTAGCTTCATATCATTTACTGCATCTCCTAAGAGCTGATGACGGAATGGACCACTCACCTTTATTCCTTGACCTCATATCGATATGTATAATTGACAGAAGCTACTTTAAAAAAGGAAAAAGTAGGGGTTTTCTATATTTTATATATAATAGAATAAAAGCGAGCCACCTAAAAAAGAGAGTAAAGTATATGCGATCTTTCTTCTCTTATGAAATTTATAGTTTGATCGAGGGCGATTAAATTGATGAGAAGGATGCCTATTTTCGTTGACCGTGAAAAGCCTTTACTTTAGGAGAAGTAGGTCGCGGTTCTTTAGGTTCCTCTCTTCTTATGCTAGTGATGGAGTATGCCATTCTTAGGACTTGA